GCTAACGTAGCTTAATTCACAAAGCATAATGTTGAAGCCGTTAAGATGAGCCTTAAATGGACTCCGATAGCATAAAAATTTGGTCCTGATTTTACTGTCGGCTTTAGCCAGATTTACACATGCAAGTATCCGCACCCCCGTGAGAATGCCCCACAACTCTCCACCCGAGAACGAGGAGCTGATATCAGGCACATCCACGAGATAAGCCCACAACATCTTGCTCAGCCACACCCCCAAGGGAATTCAGCAGTGATAAACATTAAGCTATAAGTGAAAACTTGACTTAGTCAAGGCTAATTGTTAGGGCCGGTAAAACTCGTGCCAGCCACCGCGGTTATACGAGTAGACCCAAGTTGACAGACTACGGCGTAAAGAGTGGTTAGGAGAAAAATATTAAACTAAAGTCGAAAATCTTCAAGACTGTAATACGTTCCCGAAGATATGAAGCCCCACCACGAAAGTGACTTTAACCCAATCTGAATCCACGAAAGCTGAGGCACAAACTGGGATTTGATACCCCACTATGCTCAGCCATAAACTTTGATAGTAAACTACACCCACTATCCGCCTGGGAACTACGAGCATCAGCTTAAAACCCAAAGGACTTGGCGGTGCTTAAGATCCATCTAGAGGAGCCTGTTCTAGAACCGATAATCCCCGTTAAACCTCACCCCCTTTTGCCCCTTTCCGCCTATATACCGCCGTCGTCAGCTTACCCTGTAAGGGATCAATAGTAGGCTCAATCAGTAATACTCAAAACGCCAGGTCGAGGTGTAGCTAACAAGGGGGGAAGAAATGGGCTACATTCCCTAAATCAGGGAACACGAACAATATGATGAAACGCATATTAGAAGGAGGATTTAGCAGTAAGCAGAAAATAGAGTGTTCTGCTGAAGCAGGCCCTGAAGCGCGTACACACCGCCCGTCACTCTCCCCGGAATAAATATAACATAATACTAATGCCTTATGAAAAAAATAGGGGAGGCAAGTCGTAACATGGTAAGTGTACCGGAAGGTGCACTTGGATAAATCAGGGTTTAGCTTAGCACAGTAAAGCATCTCTTTTACACCGAGAAGTCCCTCGTGCAAACCGAGGCCCCCTGAGCCTAACAGCTAGCTCACCCAACATAAACCAAAAGTTTACCCTATAAATAACCCCTAAGACATTACCCCTAAACAAAATAAACCATTTTTCCACCCAAGTATGGGAGACAGAAAAGGAAAATTGAAGCAATAGAAAAAGTACCGCAAGGGAAAGCTGAAACAGAAATGAAACAACCCATAACCAAGCCCAAAAAAGCAGAGACCCACCCTCGTACCTTTTGCATCATGATTTAGCCAGTAACCCCCAAGCGAAGAGAACTATAGTTTGGCCCCCCGAAACTGAGTGAGCTACTCCAAGACAGCCTATAAATAGGGCACACCCGTCTCTGTGGCAAAAGAGTGGGAAGAGCTTCGAGTAGAGGTGACAGACCTACCGAACTCAGCTATAGCTGGTTATCCGAAAACTGAATAGAAGTTCAGCCTTTATGAATTCTCCAATCACAGCCTAACTTATTCAAGTCTACTCCCCCGAATAAAAGATTCAGAAAGAGTTATTCGAAAGGGGTACAGCCCTTTCGAAATAAGAAACAACTTTAACAGAAGGTAAAAGATCACAATTAACCCAAGGCATTAAACCCAGGTTGGCTTAAAAGCAGCCACCCCTAAGGAAAGCGTTAAAGCTCAGACGACCAAACCCCCACCCCAAAAATTCAGATGAAAATTCTCAAACCTCTAATCTTATCGGACTACTCTATTCCCCAATAGAAGAAACAATGCTAAAATGAGTAATAAGAGGAAACCCGCCCCTCTCCTGACACCCGCGTAGATCGGATCGAACCAAGCTCCGAAAATTAACGGCCCCAAACAAAGAGGGTATTGAACAATAAACCAAACAACCAGAAAAATTCTCAACACAAAACCGTTACCCCAACACTGGAGTGTGAACAAGGAAAGATTAAAAGAAAAAGAAGGAACTCGGCAAACATATCTCTTAAAGCCTCGCCTGTTTACCAAAAACATCGCCTCTTGTCCACCAAAAATAAGAGGTACTGCCTGCCCCGTGACCCTGAGTTTAACGGCCGCGGTATTTTGACCGTGCAAAGGTAGCGCAATCATTTGTCTTTTAAATAAAGACCCGTATGAATGGCAAGACGAGGGCTTAACTGTCTCCTTTTTCTAATCAATGAAATTGATCTTCCCGTGCAGAAGCGGGAATTAACCCATAAGACGAGAAGACCCTGTGGAGCTTTAGGCAACAGAAAGGATCTTGTCAAAAACCCTAAACAAAAAAAAAGAACTTATAGAAAACCCCCCCCTTCTGTGCCTTTGGTTGGGGCGACCGCGGGGACAAAAATAACCCCCATGTGGAAGGGAAGATTAACTTCCTGAACCCAAGAGCCACAGCTCAAAATAACAGAACTTCTGACCAAAAGATCCGGCAAAGCCGATCAACGGACCAAGTTACCCCAGGGATAACAGCGCAATCCCCTTCCAGAGGCCATATCGACAAGGGGGTTTACGACCTCGATGTTGGATCAGGACATCCTAATGGTGCAGCCGCTATTAAGGGTTCGTTTGTTCAACGATTAAAGTCCTACGTGATCTGAGTTCAGACCGGAGTAATCCAGGTCAGTTTCTATCTATGTAATGCCTTTCTCTAGTACGAAAGGACCGAAAAAGGGAGGCCCATACTAAATAGCACGCCCCCCCCCCATCTGATGAATAGACTAAAACAGGTAAGGGGGCATACTCCCTTTTCAACCTGAAAAAAAGCTTGTTAAGGTGGCAGAGCCCGGCAAATGCAAAAGTCCTAAGCTCTTTCGATCAGGGGTTCAAATCCTCTCCTTAACTATGATCCCCGCAGTAATCAACTCCCTTACCCTAATCATTTTTATCCTACTTGCCGTAGCCCTACTTACCCTCGTTGAACGCAAAGTGCTAGGCTACATACAACTACGCAAAGGACCTAATGTAGTAGGACCCTACGGACTCCTACAACCAATCGCCGACGGTCTAAAACTATTCCTAAAAGAACCCATCCGACCATCAGCCTCATCACCTATCCTCTTTATAATCGCCCCAATAATAGCCCTCACTCTCGCCCTCACCCTATGAACCCCCATGCCCATGCCCTATCCCCTAGCAGACCTCAATCTAGGGGTGCTATTCATCCTGGCCCTATCAAGCCTCGCAGTATACTCCATCCTAGGCTCTGGGTGAGCCTCTAACTCTAAATACGCCCTAATTGGAGCACTTCGTGCCGTTGCCCAAACCATTTCTTATGAAGTAAGCCTAGGTCTCATCCTCCTAAACGCTATTATTTTTACCGGAGGATTTACTCTACAGATTTTTAGCGTAGCACAAGAAAGCATCTGACTCATTATCCCAGCATGACCCCTAGCCGCAATATGATACATTTCGACCCTTGCAGAGACAAACCGAGCCCCTTTCGACCTAACAGAGGGAGAATCCGAATTAGTCTCTGGCTTCAATGTAGAATACGCAGGAGGCCCATTCGCCTTATTCTTCCTAGCAGAATATGCTAACATTTTACTCATGAACACACTCTCCGCCATCCTATTCTTAGGGTCCACTCTCATACACTCCTCCCCTGAAACTACTACAATCTTAACAATAACAAAAGCAGCTCTACTATCGGTAGTATTCCTTTGAGTCCGAGCATCATACCCCCGATTTCGCTACGACCAACTGATACATCTAATTTGAAAAAGCTTCCTCCCTCTAACTCTAGCACTAGTAATCTGGCACTTAGCCCTCCCCATAGCATTAGCTGGCTTACCCCCACAACTATAATCCTGGAGCTGTGCCTGAAATAAAGGGCCACTTTGATAGGGTGAATCATGGGGGTTAGATTCCCCCCCGCTCCTTAGAAAGAGGGGCCTCGAACCCCAACCTAAGACATCAAAAATCTTCGTGCTCCCGCTACACCACTTTCTAGTTAAGTCAGCTAAACAAGCTTTTGGGCCCATACCCCAAACATGTCGGTTAAAATCCAACCTCAACTAATGACTCCCCATATCTTAACCATTCTGTTAATAGGTCTGGGCCTAGGAACTACCATCACATTCGCAAGCTCCCACTGACTACTAGCCTGAATGGGACTGGAAATCAACACCCTAGCCATCCTCCCACTAATAGCCAACCGGCACCACCCACGAGCAGTTGAAGCCACAACAAAATACTTCCTCACACAAGCAACTGCAGCCGCCACTGTTCTATTTGCCAGTATTACTAACGCCTGAATTTCAGGCCAATGAACAATCGAACAAATAAACCACCCTCTCCCAGCCTCAATCATAATCGTCGCACTAGCCCTAAAACTAGGACTGGCCCCCTTACACGCCTGGCTACCCGAAGTACTACAAGGACTGGACCTAACCACAGGCCTAATTGTATCCACCTGACAAAAACTTGCCCCCTTTATCTTACTAATCCAAATACAACCCGCCGACCCAAGCCTACCAATCATCCTGGGACTCTCATCAACACTAATCGGAGGATGAGGAGGCCTAAACCAAACACAACTCCGAAAGACCATAGCCTACTCTTCAATCGCCCACCTGGGCTGAATATTCTTAGTAATCCAATTCTCCCCCTCCCTCACAATACTAACCCTATCCACGTACCTAATTATAACTACCTCCCTATTCCTGACACTTAAATTAAACGAAGCTACTACCCTCAACATACTAGCCTCCTCCTGAGCCAAAACCCCAATTCTCGCCTCCATTACACCCCTAATCCTCCTCTCACTAGCAGGACTACCCCCATTAACCGGGTTCCTGCCTAAATGATTTATTCTTCAAGAATTGTCAAACCAGGGTCTGCCACTAATCGCAACCCTGGCAGCCCTAAGTGCCTTACTAAGCGCCTACTTTTACCTACGAATCTCCTACACAATAATCCTAACACTATCCCCAAATAACATCGTCGGCACCGCCACATGACGGCTACTCTCTACTAAAGCCACCCTCCCCCTAGCCCTCTCTACTACCCTCACCATCCTACTTCTACCCTTAGCCCCCACCCTCATGGCACTCTTTATATTCTAAGGGGCTTAGGATAACAAGACAGACCAAGAGCCTTCAAAGCCCTAAGCGGGAGTGAAAATCTCCCAGCCCCTGATAAGACTAGCGGGATATTAACCCACATCTCCTGCATGCAAAACAGACACTTTAATTAAGCTAAAGCCTTACTAGACGAGCAGGCCTCGATCCTACAAATTCTTAGTTAACAGCTAAGCGCCTAAACCAACAAGCATCCGTCTACCTTTCCCCGCCGAGGACGGGGGGAAAGCCTCGGCGGGGTATTACCCTGCCACTTAAGATTTGCAATCTTACATGTATACACACCTCGAGGCTTGGTAGAAAGAGGACTCAAACCTCTGTCTTTGGGGCTACAAACCACCGCTTAGTACTCAGCCATTCTACCTGTGGCAATCACACGCTGATTTTTTTCTACAAATCATAAAGACATTGGCACCCTTTATTTGGTATTCGGTGCATGGGCCGGTATAGTGGGGACTGCCCTAAGTCTTCTTATTCGGGCAGAACTAAGTCAACCCGGGGCCCTTCTTGGTGATGACCAGATCTATAATGTAATTGTTACAGCACACGCCCTTTGTAATAATTTTTTTATAGTTATACCAATTATAATTGGGGGGTTCGGAAACTGACTAATTCCCCTTATAATTGGGGGCCCCGACATAGCCTTCCCTCGAATGAACAACATAAGCTTTTGACTACTCCCCCCCCCTCATCCTCCTCCTATAGCCTCTTCAGGAGTAGAAGCAGGAGCAGGGACAGGATGAACTGTTTATCCCCCCCTATCTGGCAACTTAGCACATGCCGGGGCCTCTGTTGACCTGACAATCTTCTCTCTTCACTTAGCAGGTATCTCTTCAATCCTAGGTGCTATTAATTTTATTACAACTATTATTAACATGAAACCCCCCACAATTTCCCAGTACCAGACACCCTTGTTCGTATGGGCTGTACTAATTACTGCAGTATTACTTCTCCTCTCACTCCCCGTGCTAGCTGCAGGTATTACCATACTACTAACTGATCGAAACTTAAATACTACATTCTTTGACCCTGCCGGAGGGGGAGACCCGATTCTCTACCAACACTTGTTCTGGTTCTTCGGCCATCCAGAAGTTTACATTCTTATTTTACCCGGATTTGGCATAATCTCCCATATTGTAGCCTACTATTCAGGAAAAAAAGAACCCTTCGGCTATATGGGAATAGTATGAGCCATGATGGCAATCGGCCTTCTTGGCTTTATTGTCTGAGCCCACCATATATTTACAGTTGGAATAGACGTAGACACCCGCGCATACTTCACATCTGCCACAATAATTATCGCAATTCCCACAGGAGTAAAAGTGTTTAGTTGACTAGCCACCCTCCACGGAGGCTCTATTAAGTGAGAAACTCCCCTACTATGAGCACTAGGCTTTATTTTCCTCTTTACCGTGGGGGGCCTCACAGGAATCGTACTAGCCAATTCATCCCTAGACATTGTTCTCCATGATACATATTACGTAGTAGCCCACTTCCACTACGTCCTCTCCATAGGAGCTGTATTCGCCATCGTGGCCGCCTTCGTACATTGATTCCCTCTATTCTCGGGCTATACCCTGCACGAAACATGAACAAAAATTCACTTTGGTGTTATGTTTGCCGGAGTAAACCTCACTTTCTTCCCACAGCACTTCCTAGGCCTAGCCGGAATACCCCGACGATACTCTGACTACCCAGACGCTTACACTCTTTGGAATACTGTTTCCTCAGTTGGTTCCTTAGTATCCTTAGTGGCAGTAATTATGTTCCTTTTCATTATTTGAGAAGCATTCGCCTCAAAACGAGAAGTACTGTTCGTCGAAATAACTACAACTAACGTGGAATGACTCCACGGCTGCCCTCCCCCATACCACACCTTCGAAGAACCTGCATTCGTACAAATTCAGGTATATAATTTAGAACCCACACCCACCCAAACTTCACGAGAAAGGGAGGAATTGAACCCCCATAAAATGGTTTCAAGCCAATCGCATATGCCTTCTGCCACTTTCTTCATAAGATACTAGTAAAATTCATCATTACATCGCCTTGTCAAGGTGAAATCGTGGGTTAAACTCCCGCGTGTCTTGTTAGATGTCCCAGCCCTCCCAGATAGGCTTCCAAGATGCCACCTCCCCTCTAATAGAAGAACTCCTTCACTTCCACGACCATGCACTAATAATTGTGTTCCTAATTAGCACCCTGGTCCTTTATATTATTGTAGCAATAGTATCCACAGAACTAACTAACAAACTGATTTTAGACTCCCAAGAAATTGAAGTAATCTGAACTGTTCTGCCGGCTCTAATCCTAATTCTAATCGCCCTACCATCACTCAAAATTCTTTACCTTATAGACGAAATTAATGACCCACACCTGACTATTAAAACCGTAGGACACCAATGATATTGAAGCTATGAATATACAGACTATGAGGAACTAGGATTTGACTCATATATAATTCCCACAAACGACTTAACCCCCGGACAATTCCGCCTACTAGAAGCTGACCATCGAATAGTGATCCCCGTGGAATCCCCTATTCGAATTCTAGTAACCGCCGAAGATGTCCTCCATTCATGAACTGTCCCCACCCTAGGAGTAAAAATGGATGCGGTTCCTGGCCGGCTAAACCAGGTAGCCTTCGTTGCATCCCGAGTAGGCATTTTCTATGGACAATGCTCCGAAATCTGTGGAGCAAACCACAGCTTCATGCCTGTAGTAGTTGAAGCCGTCCCTCTAGAACATTTCGAGTACTGAACTTCTGCCATGCTCGAAGATATCTCGCTGAGAAGCTGAAATAGGACTGTAGCAGTTAGCCTTTTAAGCTAAAGATTGGTGGCTCCTACCCACCCCCAGCGAGATGCCACAACTTGACCCCACCCCCTGATTCGCTATTTTTATTTTCTCCTGAGCTGTATTTCTTACTGTACTACCACCTAAGATTGCAAGCCACACCTTTCCAAACGACCCCGCACCACAAGGTACTACAAAACCTACAACACAACCCTGAAACTGACCCTGGCCCTAAACTTCTTTGACCAATTTATAAGCCCCGTATACCTAGGTATTCCCTTAATTACCTTAGCATTAACTCTTCCCTGAATCCTTTTTCCTAAATCTTCAACCCGATGACTTAAAAACCGATTCATGACTCTTCAAGACTGATTCCTCGCTCGCTTTACACAACAAATATTCCAACCTGTTAACCCAACAGGGCATAAGTGAGCTCTCCTGCTAGCCACTTTAATAACATTTCTATTGGCCTTAAACATACTCGGCCTACTCCCATACACTTTTACACCCACAACACAACTTTCCCTAAATATGGCCATGGCAGTACCCTTATGGTTAAGCACCGTAATCATCGGAATACGAAACCAACCAACCCTAGCCCTCGCCCACCTTCTACCAGAAGGAACCCCAGTTATGCTAATCCCCGTCCTAATCGTCATCGAAACCATTAGCCTTTTTATCCGACCCCTAGCCCTCGGAGTGCGGTTGACTGCCAATCTCACAGCAGGTCACCTACTAATCCAACTCATCGCCACCGCCTCATTCGTCCTAGCCCCAACAATACCCGCAGTAGCAATTTCAACTACTATGCTATTACTCCTACTTACACTTCTAGAGGTGGCAGTAGCTATAATTCAAGCATACGTATTTGTACTGTTATTAAGTCTCTACTTGCAAGAGAACGTCTAATGGCGCATCAAGCACACGCATATCACATAGTAGACCCTAGCCCTTGACCCTTTACGGGAGCAGCCGCTGCCTTATTAACAACTTCGGGTTTGGCCATCTGATTCCATTACCACTCCGTAATCTTAATAACCCTAGGAACAGCCCTCCTGCTACTAACTATATACCAATGATGACGAGACATTGTACGTGAGGGAACCTTCCAAGGCCACCACACACCCCCAGTACAAAAAGGCCTTCGCTACGGTATAATCCTATTTATTACCTCAGAAGTGTTCTTTTTCCTGGGCTTCTTCTGAGCCTTTTACCACGCCAGCCTCGCCCCAACCCCTGAACTAGGAGGCTACTGACCCCCTTCGGGAATTACCCCCCTAGATCCATTTGAAGTTCCGTTACTAAACACTGCTGTCCTGCTAGCCTCCGGAGTTACAGTAACCTGAGCCCACCACAGTATCATAGAAGGCCACCAAAAACAAGCAGTTCAGTCCCTGACCCTAACTATTATCCTAGGGTTCTACTTTACCTGCCTACAAGCAATAGAATATTTTGAGGCTCCCTTTACAATTGCAGACGGAGTATACGGATCTTCTTTTTTCGTAGCCACCGGATTCCACGGCCTCCACGTAATCATTGGTTCAACATTCCTGGCCGTCTGCCTTATACGCCAAACCCAATATCATTTTACTTCCGAACACCACTTCGGATTCGAAGCAGCCGCTTGATACTGACACTTCGTAGACGTAGTGTGATTATTCTTATATATTTCTATCTACTGATGAGGATCTTAATCTTTCTAGTATTAAATTAGTACCAGTGATTTCCAATCACCCAGTCTTGGTTAGAATCCAAGGATAGATAATGAACCTTATCATAACCATGCTCCTAATCTCAATTATTTTATCCACAGCCCTAATCATCATCTCCTTTTGACTACCCCAAATCACCCCAGACCAAGAAAAACTATCCCCCTACGAATGTGGATTTGACCCCCTAGGCACAGCCCGCCTCCCTTTCTCAATACGATTCTTCCTAGTCGCCATCCTCTTCCTCCTTTTCGACCTAGAAATTGCACTATTACTTCCACTTCCCTGAGCAGACCAACTCCCATCCCCTCTCACAACATTCACCTGAGCCTCCACTGTTTTACTACTTCTAACCCTTGGCCTAATCTACGAATGACTTCAAGGAGGCCTAGAATGAGCTGAATAAACAGTTAGTTTAAAAAAAACCTTTGATTTCGGCTCAAAAACTTGTGGTTAAAGTCCACAACCGTTTAATGACCCCCGCCCATTTCGCCTTTTCTTCCGCCTTCTCCCTAGGCCTAGCAGGCCTAGCATTCCACCGAACCCACCTCCTCTCTGCCCTTCTATGCCTGGAAGGGATAATGCTATCTCTATACATCGCCCTATCCATATGAACTTTAGACCTAAATACTACCAGCTTTTCCGCCTCCCCTATAATTCTTCTCGCCTTCTCAGCATGTGAAGCAAGCGCAGGACTAAGCCTCTTAGTAGCTACTGCCCGAACACATGGAACCGACCGACTACAAAACTTAAACCTCCTACAATGTTAAAAATACTTATTCCAACCATGATACTAATACCGCTCATCTGAACTACCCCTAAAAAAAAACTTTGACATCTGACATTGGCCTACAGCCTTACCATTGCCCTATCTAGCCTTACTTGACTAAACACCTGATCAGAAGCCGGCTGAGCATTCATAAATACCTACTTAGCTACAGACCCTCTTTCCTCCCCCCTGTTGGTCCTTACATGTTGACTCCTACCCTTAATAATTCTCGCAAGCCAAAACCACATAACCCTGGAACCCGAAAACCGACAGCGAATATACATCACTTTACTAACATCACTACAAATATTTCTAATCTTAGCCTTCGGTGCTACGGAAATTATTATGTTTTATGTAATATTTGAAGCAACCTTAATCCCTACACTAGTAATCATTACTCGTTGAGGGAATCAAGCAGAACGTCTGAACGCCGGAACCTATTTTCTATTCTACACCCTCGCCGGGTCCCTCCCTCTACTCATTGCCCTCCTCCTCCTACAAAACAATACCGGCACCCTTTCAATATTAACCCTTCAATACTCCCCTGCCCTACAACTCCTCTCATACGGAGATAAACTATGATGAGCAGGCTGCCTATTAGCCTTTCTAGTAAAAATACCCCTATATGGGGCCCACCTCTGACTACCAAAAGCCCACGTAGAAGCCCCCATTGCAGGTTCAATAGTCCTTGCCGCCGTCCTCCTGAAACTGGGCGGATACGGAATAATGCGAATCCTCACCATCCTAGACCCCCTCACAAGTAAACTGTGCTACCCATTTATTATCCTGGCCCTCTGAGGGGTGGTCATAACAGGCTCAATCTGCCTGAACCAAACAGACCTAAAAGCCCTAATTGCCTACTCCTCCGTAAGTCATATGGGCTTAGTAGCGGCAGGAATTCTAACCCAAACACCTTGAGGTTTCACCGGTGCCCTTATTCTCATAATTGCCCACGGCCTCACGTCCTCCGCACTTTTTTGTCTAGCCAATACCAACTATGAACGCACCCACAGTCGAACAATAATCCTAGCCCGAGGACTTCAAACAATCCTACCCCTAATAGCAACCTGATGATTCATTGCTAGCCTAGCTAACCTTGCCCTTCCCCCCCTTCCTAACCTTATGGGTGAATTAATAATTATTACCTCCCTATTCGACTGATCTCCATGAACCCTAGCCCTGACGGGAACCGGAACCCTAATTACCGCCGGCTATTCATTATATATGTTCCTTATAACCCAACGAGGACCTCTACCAAACCACATCATTGCCCTAGACCCATCACACTCCCGCGAACATTTACTAATCACCCTTCACATTTTACCCCTCATACTACTTATTCTTAAACCTGAACTGATTTGAGGATGAGCTGCATGTAGGAATAGTTTAATCAAAACATTAGATTGTGATTCTAAAGACAGAGGTTAGAGCCCCCTTTCCCACCGAGAGAGGTTCGCCAACCCAGAAGACTGCTAATCTTCACCCCCTCGGTTGAACTCCGGGGCTCCCTCAACCACAAGCTACTGAAGGATAACAGCTAATCCATTGGTCTTAGGAACCAAGAACTCTTGGTGCAAATCCAAGCAGCAGCTATGTCAACCTCCCTTGCAATCACATCAGGAATAACCTTTGTAATAGTACTTCTTTTCTGCCCACTGCTAATACTATTATCCCCAAACACACCAATAAAAAACTGAGCAGCCAATGTCAAAACAACCGTAATGCTGGCCTTCTTCTTTAGCCTATTTCCCCTATTCATTTTCCTAAGCAAGGGTGCAGAAACTTCCTCCCACTCCCTACACTTAATGACTATCCTAACCCTCGACATCAAAATCGGCATCCAAGTAGACGCCTACTCACTAATCTTCACACCAGTGGCCCTATTCGTCACCTGGTCCATCCTAGAATTTTCCTTATCCTACATAAGCCAAGAACCCCAAAAAAACCGATTTTTTAAATACATATTAAGCTTCTTAATCTGCATGATTATTCTAGTAACAGCCAACAACATATTTCAATTCTTCATCGGCTGGGAAGGAGTAGGTATCCTATCCTTTATGCTCATTGGCTGATGACACGGACGAGCAGACGCAAACACCTCCGCCCTCCAAGCAGTTTTATACAACCGAGTCGGAGATGTAGGACTCTTCCTAGCCATAGCATGATTCGCCGCCAACACATCATCCTGAGATTACCAACAAATCTTTGCCTCTATAAAAGACCTTAACCCAGCCCTCCCCGCTCTAGGCCTAATCCTAGCCGCTACTGGCAAATCCGCCCAATTTGGACTCCACCCATGACTACCCTCCGCCATAGAAGGCCCAACCCCCGTCTCCGCACTACTTCACTCCAGCACAATAGTTGTCGCAGGCATTTTCCTACTTATCCGTTTCAACTCTATTATAGAGACAAGCGAAAACGCACTGACCATCTGCCTGTGCCTCGGGGCCTTAACAACAATATTTACAGCCGCATGTGCTGTGACACAAAACGATATCAAAAAAATCGTGGCATTCTCTACCTCCAGCCAATTGGGCCTAATAATAGTTGCAATCGGACTAAACCAACCCCAACTTGCCTTCCTACACATCTGCACCCACGCTTTCTTTAAAGCAATACTATTTTTATGCTCAGGAATAATCATCCATTGCACAAACTCAGAACAGGACATTCGGAAAATAGGAGGGATAAGCACCCTGGCCCCCCTCACGTCATCATGTTTTACAGTAGGCTCCCTTGCCCTAATAGGGACCCCCTACCTAGCCGGATTCTATTCCAAAGACGCTATTATTGAAGCTATGACCACATCCCATTTAAACGCCTGAGCCCTATTCCTAACTATTCTAGCAACCTCCTTCACAGGAGTATACAGCCTCCGATTAATTTTCCTAGTTACCATAGGAAACCCACGATTTACCCCACTATCCCCAATTAACGAAAACGACCCCCAACTAATTAACCCTATCAAACGCCTAGTTCTCGGAAGCATTATTGCAGGTCTCCTAATTTCACAAAATATCCTTCCCACAAAACCATCAATCTTAACCATACCCTTCGAATTAAAGATTCTAGCAATAGCCGTGTCTATCCTTGGATTCCTTATTGCTGCAGACTTAGCCTATTCAGCCCATAAACAACTTAAATCCGTCCCAATCAAGGCCCTCCATGACCCCTCCAACATACTAGGATTCTACCCCACCGTAATTCACCGAGCAATCTCAAAAATATTCCTACTTCTAGGACAGAAAATTGCTGACCAATTAATCGATAAAATCTGAATAGAAAAAGCAGGCCCAAAGTCCATATCCATCCTGAATATAGCCCTCGCCCACCATATAAACAAAATCCAAATAGGCAAAATTAAAACCTATTTAGCTCTATTCTTCCTAACCCTAGCACTAAGTACCCTTCCACTTCTATTCTTCTAACAGCCCGAAGAGCCCCCCGACTCACCCCCCGAGTCAACTCTAGCACAACAAATAATGTCAATAACAACACCCCACCCCCCACAATCAAAAAACCCGCCCCCAAAGAATACATAACTGCTACCCCCCCCACATCCCCACGAAATATTAATATCTCACCATACTCGTCAGACGAGAACCAAGACCCCTCATATCACCCCCCAACAAAACCCAAAGAAAACACAACCACCCCGAATAAATAAAACACTATTAGTCCTAAGACAGGCAAACTGCCCCAAGTCTCAGGATATGGCTCGGCAGCGAGCGCCGCTGAATATGCAAACACCACTAGCATGCCACCTAAATAAATTAAAAATAAAACCAATGACAAGAACGAACCCCCATATCCTACTAACACCCCACAACCCAATCCCGAAACCACCACCAGCCCTAAGGCCCCAAAGTAAGGTGAAGGATTAGAAGCAACTGCTGCCAAACCAAACACCAAACCAAACAGTAATATAGACATTATATAAGCCATAAATTTCTGCCAGGACTTTAACCTGAACTAACGGCTTGAAAAACCACCGTTGTACTTCAACTACAAAAACCTAATGGCCAGCCTACGAAAAACGCACCCCCTCCTAAAAATCGCAAACGACGCAGTTATCGACCTCCCCACCCCAGTTAACATCTCAGCATGATGAAACTTCGGATCCCTCTTAGGACTATGCCTAATTACCCAGATCATTACAGGTTTATTCCTAGCAATACACTATACCGCAGATATTACAATAGCCTTCTCTTCCGTCGCCCACATCTGCCGCGACGTAAACTACGGCTGATTTATTCGAAATATACATGCAAACGGAGCCTCAATATTTTTTGTCTGCATCTACCTTCATATCGGACGAGGCCTATACTACGGATCATACCTTAACAAAGAAACCTGAAACGTAGGAGTTATCCTACTTCTTCTTACAATAATAACTGCCTTCGTCGGATATGTATTACCTTGAGGACAAATATCTTTTTGAGGGGCAACCGTTATTACAAACCTCCTATCAGCTTTCCCGTACATTGGAGAAATCTTAGTCCAATGAATCTGAGGAGGCTTCTCAGTTGATAATGCCACACTCACACGATTCTTCGCCTTCCATTACTTATTCCCCTTCATCATTGCAGCAATAACCCTAATCCACTTAATTTTCCTTCACGAAACCGGGTCAAACAACCCCATTGGACTGAACTCCGACGCCGACAAAATCTCATTCCACCCCTACTTCTCCTACAAAGATCTTTTAGGATTCGCCATTTTAATCATTGCCCTAACTTCTTTAGCACTTTTCGCGCCCAACTTACTTGGAGACCCAGACAACTTCACCCCCGCAAACCCTTTAGTTACACCCCCCCACATTAAACCAGAGTGGTACTTCCTATTTGCATACGCCATTCTTCGATCCATCCCCAATAAACTAGGAGGGGTACTAGCCCTCCTAGCCTCCATCCTGGTACTTATAGTTGTCCCCTTCCTCCACACATCCAAACAACGAAGCTTAACTTTCCGCCCTATCTCACAAATCCTTTTCTGAATTCTAGTGGCCGACGTTATTATCCTCACCTGAATTGGGGGCATACCCGTAGAACACCCCTTCATCATCATCGGACAACTAGCCTCACTCCTATATTTCCTAATCTTCCTCGTCCTTTTTCCATTAGCAGGTTGACTAGAAAATAAAGCCCTTAAATGAAGCTGCATTAGTAGCTCAGCACTAGAGCGCCGGCCTTGTAAGCCGGATGTCGAAAGTTAAAATCCTTCCTAATGTAATCAAATCAGAAAAGAGGGAATTCAACCCTCACCCCCAGCTCCCAAAGCTAGGATTCTTATTGAAACTATTTTCTG